TAGAGGTGGGTTGGATGCGGGCAAAGATCAAAGTACGTCTTCCCCGCGGTTGCTGTTCCTGTGCCAAGATCAAAACGGAACAGCAAACCCAAATCGAAAGCTTGACGAACAAGCGAAAAAGCCTATATATTCTTATTAGTCAAGGGCTTTTCCCTTACTAGTTAAGTGGTAAGGTAGGGCGCTATTCGATGAATAAAACAGACTTTAGGAAAGTGGTTCAGGTAGCTCAGCTGGTTAGAGCAAAGGACTGAAAATCCTTGTGTCAGTGGTTCGAATCCACTTCTAAGCGGGCGAAGGGTCCAAAGGACACGTAGCCGGGAGCAAGCCGGATTTTAAAATTAAAGTGAAAGAGTCAGCCAAAAAATGTGAGCGCTCCTGCACTATACGGCTTTTTGGCGTCCCCCTATCTTGTCTTGCTGGAGGCAGATTTTATAAAAAAAGCGGTTGATTATTCGGATTGGTTCTCGCATCCCTGTGCCCAAAAGGATGGGCGAGTTCGGTTTGAGTCTTCATCGATCGGGTGGATCTATATGTTCCGGGGTGGTGAGACGAGGTGTAGCGCAGTCTGGTCAGCGCATCTGTTTTGGGTACAGAGGGCCATAGGTTCGAATCCTGTCACCTTGATGTGGGGCCGGAGTCAGCCTCAAACGTAAGTAACTTAGTGCAGTGCAACCTTTCCGTTGGAAAAACCAACGCAAATAGGAAAAGTACATCCCACTAAACCCTACCCTTTAGAGTATAGAAGGTTATGTGGCTCCTGTCTGGAAATAAGATTAGTGCTAAGGAATATCTTAAGTGTAAGTATAAAATGGATAAAATAGAAGATGATTTGACTCGAATAAAGGTAGTCACAAGTCCGGATAAAATGAATGAGAAAGGTACTAAATTGATGTATTAACACCTCATGAAAAAACCCTTTTAGATCTGTTCAGTCATCATACAATTGAAGCCTTATTAATTCATATTATGAGCACTCTATTTGGCACAGAAAATTATGTTAAAGTAGCTACTTTAGTAGAACGAATAGAATATGCTGTTCGACTAAATGCTTCAATCTTATCTAAAATGAATGGCGATACTAAGGTTATTCAAACGTGTGAAATATCCCCGAAGGACGTATTAAGACTCCCATTCGGTAAGGCTTTAGTTGAATTCTTAGTGGAAAGACACATGATCAGAATAATACTAAAATAAAATGATATCTCAAAAATAAGAAAAAAGAATAAATCATATTATTTGGTAAAGTCTGTTTACGCCGAATGTCTGTTTAATCCAGCCCTTCTTCCTGTTAAAATGAACCTCCCTATGATTTATCCCCCATTGGATTGGAAATTTAATTGCCCTCCTGAGAAGACTATGTTGAACATATCTGATCTAACCGGGGGTTACTTAAAATGTCAATCCACAGAAATATATGGTCAATATCGATTATTAAGTTCTTTGAACATAAATAATTTCCACATTTACTTCGGTTTAAATGAGGATGCAAAAAGCCATGATAAAGCATTTAAACTGCGTAATATTATGAACAAGCTTCAAAAGCAAGCTTTTAAAATCAACAAATTATTTCTCGATGAAATGACTTCAAACGTGAATTTTTATGTTAGAAATGGCTTTCTCATGCCTTATTATCTTAATAACTTTAATATTAGTGGAAGTACTATTCTTAGAGAAAATTATCTCAATAACAAAGAAGTACAAGATATATGTAATTATAATAAATTATTACAAGTGATATCTACTAATATCCAACAAGCACGTTATGAACGAACCATATTCAATTTAGCTAAGGCTTATGAGGGTTATCAATTTTATTTACCCGCCTTTCTTGACTTCCGAGGTAGAATCTACCGCTGTGGTATTTTACATTTTCATGAACGCGATCTAGCTCGAAGCCTCATCCAAATTGTGGATGAACCTAATATATATCAAACTTCTTCTTATTCTGACAATAGTTCTTCTTCTAACTATAAACACAATTTATTGAGAAGCCTGATAGAATGCACAGCCTTCCATTATCAGAAATTCTCAACATATCAGAATGCTATAGATTTCTTCTTCAATGAAATGGTAGAAAATCAAAAAATGTTAAATATCTCTGATAATAGTTCAGACAAAATGAATGTATTGTATATAGAATTAGCTGAAAAGGCCTCTTTTGAAGCTAAAAATCCTTTTCAGTTCTTATCCCTGCTACAAGGTATTTTAAAGAGTTGTTACCTCTCTGATAAAGATGCTATTTCTTATATAAATTCATTCCCTATTACCAAGGATGCTTCTGCGAGTGCATATCAAATCATGAGTTATTTTATGTTGGATAACACCATGGGTTTGAAAACTAACCTCATACAATCAATGGATAATGTAATCCAGGATATCTATTCTTTCTTCAGGATAGAGCTCCTATCATTCCTTAAAGAAGAATTAGATGAACATGTTTATACCAGCATTGAAAGTATCTTCACTCGTAAGCTTGTTAAGAGTCTTTTTATGCCCCTAATTTATGGTAAAACATTAATGAGTACCAATGATGATATCAAAGCTGAGCTTTCTAAGTATATGACTCACAAGGAATGCTTCAATATTACCCGCTTGTGCTTTAAATTCTGGAGTGTTAAATATGAACATATGGATTGTCTGATCAGCTTAATCCGGATTATAGGGTGGTTTGCTTCAACCTGTGATAGACCCGTTCAGTATCAGACTGATTTTTTTAATACATCTCAGGATTATCGGGAAATGGAACCCTATAGTATCTGGGTTTATGATAAAACAAGTAAAAAAAGACGTAAGGTTACTCTTAGAGTGTCTAGTGAGAAAAGAGATCGTAAGAAGAGTGAGGTATCTACCTTCGTCAACTTCATTCATCAAAAAGATGCATATATTGCAATGAGAGTAGTGCACAATATGACTGAATCTAACTCTCCTATATACACTGTTCACGATAACTTTATCAGTAATGCCCAAAATTCAGCATATTTACCTCAGATGTATTTAAATACTATTAAAAATATGGGACCACCCCTTAAAATAATTAATGAATTTATCATTCATAATCTTTTTTTACCTGTTATGAAGTATAAGAGTCGCTATGATGATAATCCTGCAGAAAATACTAGTAGGGTAATCCCTATTCAAATGATAGATGATTACTTAGCTTTAAATATACCAGATAACTTTAAAAATGATAAAAGGCGTCTTAAAGTTTGGGAAAAAAACGTCTCTCGTTTAAAAACGTACTACATTAAGTACATAAAAAACGTAACTGATGGGAGTTATCTCTGGGAAGACCATCAAATAAATTGGGACAAGTTCAAAAAACAACTGGATGGAAAGTACTGCATACACTTATGATTATGAAGAAAAAGAATTCTATGACTAATATGTATAATAATACAATGATCAAATCATATTCTACTGCTCGTTATGACGTATTGGAGGACATGTATGGAGAAATAAAAAATACAATCGTTCAAAACCCGCACCCGGGGTTAATCATTGCTACCCATTGCTTCCGGACACCATATCCACTTATAAACAAAAATATGCTGCTATCTCTTAGTACGATGGATCTATTAATCCAGTACGCTTACTGTTATCAATTTGGTTATGCTAAGTTCACTATTTTATTGACAATGATGAAATCATACGTGGAGAATGTAACATTTACGATAGGAAATGCTATTCCATTGACATTGGTAGATGGGGAATTAATTCCTAAGAGTGAGATCTTTGCTCATATAATGGCTTCATTATTGAAGTATAGCGAACTCTACGAAGGTGATGTTGTTAGTCGAATTACGATTCATGTCTACTCAGTAGACAAAAAAATAAGCCATAATTCTTTGTCCATAAATGAAAGAAAAACTCTGTTAAACGAATTATTGAATAATTTTGATGAAAGCACTTCTATTAAGAATCTTACGGCTAAAAAGATCAAAAATCGGAAAAAAAAATATGCAGCAAACCATATCACATCAGTGAAATCCTATGCGACTAAGCTCCAACCCTTTCTGGTAGCTGATACAGAGACTTTATTTCAAAATAATGTGCATATGCCTTATGCAGTAGGTGTCATGATGGTTCATCCCAGTGATAACCTCGCTACAAATAGTATATATTCATACTTCAGCGAGGAATACTCGCCATATCTGTATGATAGCTTTGAAAAAAGAAGTATAAAGTTACTTACAGACTTTATAATAAGGATTAGTATAATGATTAAACAAAATCCTTCGATTAAAACAGTCTACTTTCACAACTTCGGACGATTCGATGGGATTATCCTCCTTAAACATATAGCATTACATCATCCGAATTACACGCTCAAACCTCTTATGAGGAATAATATGCTGTATGAATTATCTCTATATGAGGGTAATAGGAAGCAATTTAGCTTCAGAGACTCTTTGCATCTCCTTCCTGGATCGTTAGATAACCTAGCTAAGAGTCTATGCCCTGAATTAGGTTCTAAAGGGTCCATCAACTATGATAGTGTAACTCTAGAAAATCTAGGAGAGTTGAAAATCAATTTGTTAGACTATATGAGGCAGGACATTATGCTACTCGGGGGAGTAATGCAGAAAGCTCAAAGGTTATATTTTTCGCACTACAATGTAGATATAGTTAGTAAAATAACTTGTTCCTCACTAGCACTAACAATCTTTCGTATGAAGTATTACGATGCAGAAAATAACCATATCCACATTCCAAATCAAAATGCTGATAGATTCATTCGTAGTGGTTACTATGGTGGTCATACCGACTCATACAAGATGTATGGGGAAAACCTGTACTACTACGATGTAAACTCACTCTATCCTTTTATAATGAATGAATATTCTATACCGGGGGGTAAGCCTGTGTGGCATGGTAATCTGGGTGATAGTGATATAGATACCCTCTTTGGCTTTATTGAGGCGTATGTGAAATGTCCTAAATCAATTAAGAAACCATTCCTTCCCTATCGAGGTAAAGATGGGATTCTTATATTCCCAACA